ACCACTTCACGTCCATCCGATGGATCTGTTATGGTTATTTCATACCCCCCTTTTTCTTTTCGTATGATTTTACTTACTATGCCCGCCCCTGTAGCATTATAAACTGTATTGTTACTCTTGCTTCCGTCGGGATAAATCTGTCCCCTTCCCCTATTCCCCCCTACGTATATAGGATATTTTAAGAAGTGAACATCTTTCTTAGTAGCGGGGTCGGGGGAAAGAATAGGAAAGGTGATTTCAGTATATTTCTGACCGGGGACAGGCCCTATCACAAGAATATTTTGTTTATTAGGGCGATAGCTCTGAAAAGACAAATTGCCTATCTTTTCTTTCATCTCGGGAGAAATACGATCGGGAGGAGCTAATTCAAACCCCTCCGGTAAAATAAGAACAGCCCCCACATTCAAACCCCCTTTCTTACCATTAGCAAGAACTTGTTTCACTTGCTTATCATAAGGAATTCGAACAACTGCTTCAAATACAGTATCAGGGAGTACCGCCTGTGGAACCTCAATATCCACGGGCTTATTAGCTAAATGGCAGTTGGCACATACAATACGCCCAGTCGCTTCTCGTGGATTTTCATAACCCTGCTGCGCAAAAATGGGATATGCACTTGAAATGGATGTCCGAGTTATGATATATATCATGAGTGATACGGAAATAGATCGAGTAATATGTTCCTTTATCCAAGAAAAAGTCTTTCTAGTTTGCATGGTCTAATCATTGATCCGAAAAGTTCTACAATAAATTTGGCAGGTCTCTAGTATAGTTCCCTGTCCACGATTCTGCTATTTATTGGAATCATTTTACTAGAATACTATAGTATAAGTATACTATGAAAATAGTATGAAAATCGCCTGTTTTTAATACTTCTGTAGAACTACAAAGTAAGAAACATTCTAATTGGATTAATATCGGCGGATCTTTTATCAATCATTCATTGAATGATAAATAACTACAAGTGACGGAGATACACGATTTAAATAATGAAAAATCCAATATTTAAAAATAGTATCGAGAATAACTGGAAAAGTGGAAACAAGACCAGATATAATTTGATCATTATGACCAAATCCAAAATCTTTGTAGACAGAACCAATCATTAGTTCCCAACCATGGGGTGAATGAAATCCGATACATAAATCGGTTAATAAAAGAATCAAAAAAGCTTTGACTGTATCACTTAAGTTATATAGGAATTCTTGAGTCCAAGAGTTAAGAATAACAAGTTCTTGATTACCTAAAATAGAATAACCGGTTAGAATAACAAAACAGATTAGATTTGTTGAGAAGTGCAAAATCGTATGGATATGATCCTCATTGTGTATCTTGATTAATTGGATCGTTTCTTTGTGGATTTCTATAGGAAGCTTTTGTAGATGTGTCTCCGAGTATTCCTTGATCATTTCTTCCAAGAAGAGGATTTCCTCTAATTCTATGAACTTTTCTAGAAGACTTTTTTCTTGCATATCATTCAAAAAATTTTCGGATTGACCCGTATTCGACCAACTAGTAACCCAAGATTCCATACTTTTAGTAAATGAGAGAGAAATCCACCAGGGCAGAAATACTATAGATGCAAGATACAAAAGAGGAGTGAATGCTTTCTTTTTTGCCATTTTTAACCTGTGAATTTTTAATCAACCCACTTCATTTGTCGACTCTATGTGATCCAATATTTCTTTCAAACCAAACATGAGTTCTAGACAAGGTATCAAACCTATGAATCTATTTTCTTTGTGATTTTGTTTGAATCTAGAAAGAATACAGAAATAGACTAAGACTCCACTTGGAATTCGACTGAAGAAATAATACAAAATTGTGTTTCCAGATATCTCAATTCATCAAATTCCAAACAAAACACGTGTCTCCTTTCGATCAATGAACAAAAGAAGTCCTTTAAGGAATGAATATTGTTCAGATTTGGAGACGTAAAGAACTCTTTTTCTATCAAAATATCCAATATTTCAAAAAAATTCCAAGGAGTTTCCATAGTCAAGAATAGAATAATTGAGAGAAAGATATTGTGATGATCAAAAAATGGATTGACAAAAAGAAAAGAATTTACAAGATATGATTTATCTGCATCTAAAGTATCACTTAGTTATAGAAAAAACAAGATTCTTGTATTTTTCTCTCCTGCGGAGAAAGCATTCGTTCTTCAGCCCAATCCCTTTCTCAAAAGACTTCAATTGGTACGCGCAAGAAATAGGCCAATTCCGCGGCTTTTTGTTCAATTTCTCGTGGAGTCAAATTCTCATCAGTACGGGTCAACGGAATAGCCCCCCGGCCTCTGATGTCGATATAAAGGATACGGCGAGCATAAATACCCTCTTTAACTTCTATTCTAACGGATTGAATATCTTTTATATGGAATCGGAGGAATATGCGACGATTTTTTCCAGGAAATCCCCACCGAAAAATACACACCATTCCTTCCTTTCTATCGAATTGATCATAACCACTACCTACATTCCAGGAAATTGTGCACCACAAGTAGGAACTAATAAAGAGACCTGCGATCCCGTAGAAAGACATCACGATCCCTTGTGGAAAAAAAAGGATTTGCTGAGACGGAACAAAAGATATCAAATTTCTACCAAGATAACTGGAAGTTCCAACCAATAAGAATCCTAATGAACCTAAAAAAACGATAAGCGCCCAGCAAAAATTACTTAGTTTTCGAGACCCCGTTATAAGTTCTATCCATATATGTTCTGATCGCCAACTCATACTTGATCCGATTGCATTTTATTGGAATTGAGAGAATACCCCAAATGGTTTTGACTTTACTTTTTTGTTTCCGAATGAACTTTCATCAACTAGCACTAGTTTAATGTGAACTAGCACTAGTTTGATGGGAACCTTTAGGAGTAATTCCTCAAATTGGTTAGATCTAAAATAATAACACACCCTTCCTATGATCCCAATATACAGATATACATATAGATCCGCCGACTTTACATTTTGGGTATCCAGCAGTCCTGATCTATTTCAAACCAGCTGGAATTCAGTTACCCATAGATCATTTTCTGCAGGCATAAGAGCTTTTTCCTTTATGTTCGTCAGAAATCACATGTTCTACCTTATTTCCCGAAATAAATATATGGGTTATGCTACAAGTCTAAGTTTCAAAAAAACGTATGAGATTGGGTCCCCTCAGATCTAAACAATCTTGTTTTTTTGAACATGAAGAAATAAAGAAGCCATTGCAATTGCCGGAAATACTAGGCCTACTAAAGGCACAAAAATAGAGGGAAATTGGAAAGTTGTCATAAAATGGGTACCTCGATTTACTATTTGTACCTGTTCTTATTTTTTTTAATATCATATTTATTATTTATACTAATTATAATTAATAATTGTAATTAGTATGAATTCGTAGTTATTATGAATTCATTCAATTGGAAAATTCTTATTACAGATATAAGTATCTAATTGAGTATATAGAATAAGTCCAAGGAATGTAGAACTCAAAAAATGGACTTATTCGTCTATCTACATGAAAGATACATATGATAATCCATTTGATTATTTTTCTTCATTTCTTTGTGTTTTGTTATTGTCTTTGAATTTAATATTAATAGGAGTTTCTTACAAATTATTGAAAGATTCATTAGAATGCGGCACAACCGGGATTTTTAGTGAAAATAGGATTTTCGGGGGATGAAGAAAGATACAAAACCATATATCTATTTTTTTCTATATTTGAATTTGATTCTATACCTAAGACAAAATGCGTTTTCTTTGCCTAATTTCACGAAAGGAAGAACTCGTGTTTTTATCTTGTTGATAGAGACTTCTTAATTAGTAATCGGGAATCCAGGTAAAAAAAAGAGTTATCCGCCACTTTTTATTCTTTTTACAATTAGATCTTAGGTCACTAAAGAAAACTTCATTCTTAGTTACTTTGATTCCGATAAGCAAACTACTTGTTTGCTACAAATAAAATAATTGAACCTAGCGCATTGAATTGGAATTCAAGGGAAAGAAGGCGTGGAGCTTAAATAACTCACTCAGAACACTTTTTAAAAGATTACGTGGTACGATTAGGTCAAATAAGCCCTTCTGGAATAAATATTCAGAAGCTTGTGAACCTTCGGGTATCGTTTTATTCAATGTTTGCTCAATTACTCTTTTACCCGCAAATGCAATGTAGGAATTTGGTTCTGCAATAATAATATCTCCCAACATACCAAAACTAGCTGTTACCCCGCCGGTAGTAGGAGATGTAAGGATTGATACATACAATAACTTTTTATTTGATTGGTAATCAAATAAGGCAGACGAGATTTTAGCCATTTGCATCAAGCTCAAACTTCCTTCTTGCATGCGCGCCCCCCCCGAAGCGCACACTATAATAAGAGGTATAAATTGATTGGTAGCGTACTCAATCAAACGGGTTATTTTCTCCCCGACTACGGATCCCATACTACCCCCCATAAATTTAAAATCCATAACCCCAATTGCTACGGGAATACCATTTAGTTGACCTACGCCTGTTTGAACAGCCTCGGTTAATCCTATGTTTCTTTGATAAAAATCAATACGATCTTTATAAGTCTCCTCCTCCGAATGAAATCCAATGGGATCCCCGGAGACCATGTCTTCATCCATAGGATCCCAAGTACCGGGGTCGATCAAAACTTCGATTCTTTCTGAACTACTCATTTTCAAATGATATCCACATTGTTCACAAATATTAATTTGTGATTTCAAAAGTTTCTTATAATTTAATCCATAACAATTTTCGCATTGAACCCACAACTGCTTGTATTTTTGAGTTTCATCGAGATCGCTAGCTCTTAGAGTTAAATCACTACTCTTCGCGCGGGTTCGTATACTGGGTTCACTACGAGTTTTACGTTTCTGAAAAACGCACCTAGAAATGTAACTGTCACTGCTATCACTTACAGTGGGTGTATCAATACAGATTTGAGACTGAAGATAACTATCAATGCAACTAGTAATATGATTATTCCAACTAGATTGAGTAT